ACTGCAGTCGCTCTTTGGTTGGGTATTGGTGCAACATTACCCATTGATAAATCCCTAACTTTAGGTCTTTTTTAAAATTTGATTCAATTGTAAAATAATAGGCATGTGTATCTAGGGAATAATCGTTTCAAAGCGAATTCCCCCTAGATACATTTAGTCAATAAAATTATGAATCTCTTTCGAATACATCAATTGCGCTACAGATTGAAAACCTCTTTTTTGGTAAATCAACTGCGAAATGTTTTTCTAGAATGCCCGATATCTGTTTTACATCTTCTAGGTGAAAATGCTCAATTTTCATAAGATCTTCTTGACTGTTATTCAAAAGGTCCAATATATATACTGGACCTTTTGAGGCAATTATAGACTCTGGGAGACAATTCGGATTGGTCAATAAAAATAGATTTCAATGCTATTCTTTTTTTTTTTTTCTGAGTTTATCCAATTTATCGTGAAAGGTAAATTGGGATAAAGGAACCATGTGTTGATTGTCCTCTAAAGGTATGTTTTCTTCTTTCTTATCTAAAAAGGGAATAAATAAATCAATCAAATTCCGGGAGGCTTCATGAAGTGCTTCTTTCGGAGTTAAACTCCCATTTGTCCATATTTCTAGAAACAGTATCTCTTGTTTTTCATTCCGATTCCCATAGGAATGAATACTATGATTCACATTTCGAACAGGCATGAATACAGCATCGATAGGATAACTTCCATCTTGAAAGTTATGTGGCATTTTTATAAGATATCCACGATTTCTCTCGATTTCTAATCCAATACAAAAATGAATTGGTTCGATCAAGCTAGCTATATGTTGTGTATTATCGACGATTTCTACATAAGGCGGTAAGATGATATCTTGAGCAGTTACATATCCAGGACCTCTGACACAAATAGACGCTTCGCAAGTCCCATATAGATTACTTCTCAATACAATTTCTTTCAAATTCATTAAAATCTCATGAACCGATTCTTGAATACCCGTTATTGTAGAATATTCATGCGGGACGTTCTCAGATTTTACACGTGTGATACATGTTCCTTCTATTTCTCCAAGCAAAGCTCTTCGCATCGCAATGCCTATTGTGTCGGCTTGTCCTTTCATAAGTGGAGAGAGAATAAAGCGCCCATAATAGAGACGTTTACTGTCTGTTCTTGATTCAACACATTTACACTGTAATGTCCGAGTAGATACTGTTACTTTCTCTCGAACCATAGTAATATTATTTTTTTTGATTGAATTTGAATCATTTATTTCTCTTGTTTCTTTTGAAATTTCTTCACTATTCATTTCCTACACACGTCTTTTTTTCGGAGGTCTACAGCCATTATGTGGCATAGGGGTTACATCCCGTACGAAAGTTAATAGTATACCACTTCTACGAATAGCGCGTAATGCTGCGTCTCTTCCGAGACCGGGACCTTTTATCATGACTTCTGCTCGTTGCATACCTTGATCAACTACTGTACGAATAACATTTGCTGCTGCAGTTTGAGCAGCAAAAGGTGTCCCTCTTCTCGTACCCTTGAATCCACAAGTACCGGCGGAGGACCAGGAAACCACTTGACCCCGTACATCTGTAACCGTGACAATGGTATTATTGAAACTTGCTTGAACATGAATAACTCCCTTTGGTATTCTACGTGCACTCTTACGTGAACCAATACGTACATTCCTACGTGAACCAATTCTCGGTATAGCTTTTGCCATATTTTAGCATCTCATAAATATGAGTCCGAAATATATGGATATATCCATTTCATGTCAAAACAGATTTCTTATTTTTACATTGAACCCTTTAGCGAGTCTGATTATCCTTGTCTTTGTTTATGTCTGGGGTTGGAGCAAATTACTATAATGCGCCCCCGCCTACGGATTAGTCGACACTTTTCACAAATTTTACGAACGGAAACTCTTATTTTCATATTTATCATTCCTTATCTTAATTCTTAATCTACTTCATTGGTAGAAAATAAGTTTCTTGAAATTTTTCATCTTGAATCGTATTGAATAAAAACCACCTAATCTTTCGAATCCTTGTTTCGGAGTCGATAAATTATACGTCCTCTCGTTGAATCATAACGACTTACTTCAATTTTGACTTTATCGCCTGGCAATATCCGTATAAAGCTACGTCGGATCTTTCCTGAAACATAACCTAGAATCAGATCTTCATTATCTAACCGAACCCGGAACATGCCATTGGGAAGTGATTCAGTAATTAAACCTTCATGAATCCATTTTTGTTCTTTCATTCCAGGTAAAGCCCCCTTGAAGTATCAACTAATGTACGAGAAACGATATTAGACAACTTCTTTTTTTTTACAAATAGAAAGAGAGTCGTTGGATATTAAACGGATTACCATATAGAACACAATAACTCTCCGCCGATTCTTTCTAGTCGAGCTTCCCGGTCTGTCATTATACCTCGAGAAGTAGAAAGAATTACAATCCCCATCCCAGCTAAAATTCTAGGAATTCGTTGAGAGTTAGAATATATTCGTAAACCAGGTCGGCTGATCCGTTTTAAATTTAAAAAATTTCTATAGGGTCTTTTCCTATTCCTTCTATGTCGCAGGGTTAAAACCAAAAAATATTTGTTTTTTTCTTGATGTTTTCTGACGTTTTCGATAAAACCTTCGCGGAAAAGTATTTTAACAATATTTTCGGTAATATTAGTAGATGCTATACGAACAACTCGTTTTTTATCCATATCAGCATTTCGTATAGAGGTTATTATCTCAGCAATAGTGTCCCTGCCCATGATGAACTAAAATGATTGGTGTCTCAAAATTGGATATAATTAACATGTTTTTCTTTTTTTTATTGGTTTATGAATATGAAGTTGAAAGGTATATACGTGAGACACAATCTAGGAATTAATCTAGTTCTTAATTTATTTCTTTCTAAAGATTTCATGATCTCATTTTATTTTATAATACCTCGGGAGCTAATGAAACTATTTTAGTAAAATTTAATTGTCTCAATTCCCGAGGAATTGCACCAAATATTCGAGTTCCTTTTGGATTTCCTTCTTGATCAATCACAACTGCGGCATTGTCATCATATCGTATTATCATACCGTTGTTACGTTTAAGTTCTTTACAGGTACGAACAATTACAGCTCTGACTACTTCTGATTTTTCTAGGGACATGTTTGGTAATGCTTCTTTGATCACAGCAACAATAACGTCACCAATATGAGCATATCGCCGATTGCTATCTCCTATGATTCGAATACACATCAATTCTCGAGCCCCGCTGTTATCCGCTACATTTAAATAAGTCTGAGGTTGAATCATATCAATTTTTTAGTCTATTCTTCCAATTCAAAGGATGAAGAAAATAAAAGAAATATTGTTTGTCCAAAAAAAGAGACCTGTGTGGTCTTTTTTTCATCCCCAAAGACTCATTTCTGTGGGTTCTTTTTTTTTATCCCGAACTAATAAATTGAGTTCGTATAGGCATTTTCGATGATGCTATTAAAATAGCCCTTTTAGCTATATTTTCAGTTACTCCACCTATTTCATATAGTATTCGACCCGATTTAACAACCGCTACCCAATATTCGGGGGATCCTTTCCCTGAACCCATACGTGTTTCAGCAGGTCTTATGGTAATTGGCTTGTCTGGAAATATACGTACCCATATTTTTCCCCCACGGCGTGCATTTCGTGTCATTGCTCGTCGACCGGCTTCGATTTGTCTAGATGTGATCCAAGCAGGTTCAAGTGCCTGAAGAGCGTATTTACCGAAACAAATACGATTACCTCGATAAGACATTCCCTTCATTCTTCCTCTATGTTGTTTACGGAATCTAGTTCTTTTGGGGTTATAGTTGATGGTTGTTTTGGAATTCCATCTCTACTACAGAACTGGACGTGAGAGTTTCTTCTCATTCAGCTCCTCGCGAATAAAAGGATTCAAAATTGAATTTCATTAAAATTTGAATCTATATTAAATAGATATTCACATTTTTTTTTATAACGTTCGAATAAATCTTTGTTTTTTTGTCTTTTATCCGAGTTTACCAATTCAAAAAAATTAAGTTTTCGCGGGCGAATATTTACTCTTGCAATCTCTATTTCCGCGCTAGGACTTGTTCATGACTTCTCAGAATAGATGAATAGATTTCCGGTTCATTTCGCCATCCCGATTAGTGAATCATTAAGATTCATTTATTCAATAAAATCTTTTGCGTTCACAGGTTCCATCGTTCCCATCGCCTCGTACTTAATGGTTAGGTCCGAATTTGCAATGGAGCTAATAATCCAATTTATTTTTGAGTCAACCTTCTTAGTCTTTATTGGCTCGAAGCTCTTGATTTCTTTCTTCTGATTCGTTTAATATTTAGTTCATTATGGATGAATCAACTAGTATTGATGCTTTATTACACTGTTTTTTTTTGAGATGACTCATACATGGACCTTACATATTGGAATTCTATATCAATATTGATATTATTTTTCTCTCTTTCTCTCATCCTTCCGTTTATCCACACCTTTCTTCTCTATATTGTTTTAAACTTAGAATTCGAGTTTTTTCAAAAAAAGATTTCAGTTGCTACAAAGATATGACAAATTTATCATATTTTGTCTGGTTCTTTAGATCCAGATAATACGAAGTGATGAGTTGGTTTTCATACTATGGGGCTGGTCTTTTTTTTTAATCCTAACCCTAACCAACGAGTCACACACTAAGCATAGCAATTATATCAAAAGGTGAATCGGATTTTTATTCAACCCTATAGAATTAAAAATTAGAATTGCTTGTTTTGATTGATCAGAAAAAGAACGAAGAAGTTTCCCCTTATTTTGTTCTATCAATGGGAAAAACAAGTAAAGTTTTCTTATTCCTCTTCTTTGTCTAGAAAAATCCAAATTTTGATACCTAATACCCCATAGATAGTCCGAACAATATAAGAACAATAATCAATTTTAGCTCGAATGGTTTGCAGGGGAACCCTACCTTCTCTGATCCATTCGACACGTGCAATTTCTTT